ATTGGCGGGAGAGAAACCTTATGATAAAGAACCCAAATTCGGATAGAGAAGTAAAAGTTTTAGCTAAACATATATCTATGTCTGTTTTCAAAGCACGAAGAGTAATTGATCAGATTCGCGGGCATTCTTATGAGGAAACACTTATAATACTGGAACTCATGCCTTATCGAGCATCTTATCCCATTTTAAAATTGGTTTATTCTGCAGCAGCAAATGCTAATCATAATATGGGTTTGAACGAAGCTGATTCATTCATTAGTAAAGCCCAAGTAAATGGGGGCCCCTTTGTGAAAAAGCTAAGACCCAGGGCCAGAGGACGGAGTTATCCGATAAAAAGACCCACTTGTCATATAACAATTGTATTAAAAGATAAATCTAAATTTTAGATGAATCTCTAAAATTTAGATTTATCTTTAGAAAAAAAAATGGATGAAAAGATAATATAATAAAAAAATATGGGACAAAAAATAAATCCACTTGGTTTCAGACTTGGTACAACCCAAAATCATCATTCTTTTTGGTTCGCACAACCAAAAAATTTTTCTGTAGGTCTACAAGAAGATGAGAAAATACGGAATTGTATCAAGAATTATGTACAAGAAAATAAGAGAATATCCCCAGGTTTCGAAGGAATTGCACGAATAGAAATTCAAAAAAGAATCGATTTGATCCAGGTCATAATCTATATTGGGTTTCCAAATTTATTAATGGAGGGCCGAACGCGAGGAATCGAAGAATTACAGATGAATGTACAAAAGGAGTTTCATTCTGTAAACCGAAGACTCAATATTGCTATCACAAGAATTGAAAAACCTTATCGACATCCTAATATTCTTGCAGAATATATGGCTTCACAATTAAGAAATAGAGTTTCGTTTCGAAAGGCAATGAAAAGAGCTATTGAATTAACTGAACAAACAGATACAAAGGGAATGCAAATAAAAATTGCAGGGCGTATCGACGGAAAAGAAATTGCACGTGTCGAATGGATCAGAGAAGGTAGGGTTCCTCTACAAACAATTCGTGCTAAAATTGATCATTGTTCCTATACAATTCGAACTATTCATGGAATATTAGGCCTAAAAATTTGGATCTTTGGGAACGAGGAATAATAGACCTTTTTTTTTATCTTGACATTCTGTCCAGTGATAGAACAAAAAATTCGAAACTATTTCTGTTTTTTTCTTTTTTGCATTAAATCAAATAAAAATAAAAAATTCTAATTCTATAAGGTTGAATAAAAAATAGATTAATTTTACTTTTGATATAATTGCTATGCTTAGTGTGTGACTCGTTAGTTTTTTCTTTAGAGTTTAAAGCTGGGCTTCAAAAAAAAACTGACTCCCACTATGAACTTAATAACTATATAAAATAATAAAATAAACGAAAACTAATAACCAACTTATTGCTTCGTATTGTCGAGATCCCCAAAAACAGTCACTATATGATTGAATGACTGAATCAATCATATAGTTGTAACAACTGAAATTTTCATAAAAAACAAATCTTATTATGGATTTTAAAGAAAAAAAAATAAAGGGATGCGGATAAATGGAAAGGTGATAGAAAGAGAGAACAAAAATATCAATGATAGATGATTCCAATATGTATATGTATGGCCTATGAATCACCTCATAAATCATAAAAGGCACCTCATAAATCATAAAAGGCAGTGTGATAAAGCATTAATATATATAATAATACAAATAATAAAGTATAATATAAATAATAAAGAGCCCTGGGTTAATAGAAACTGAGGAGATTGACTCGGGAACAAATTTTGTTGGGAGCTCCGTTGCAGAGTTCAGGCCTAACCATTAATGGAGAAGCTATAAGAACGACGAAACCTGTGACTATATAAGATTCTACTATTAAAATCTAAATAAAATAGAAAATAAAAATGAATCCTAATGATTCATCGGACGGGATGGCGGAACGAACCAAGAACAAATTGATTTACTCTGAAAGGTCATGGATTGATCCTACGAATGAAGCAGGAAAGAGTCAATATCCGCCCGCGAAACCCTTATTTATTTATTGTATTACAATATTGTCTTGACTCGATAAGAGTAAAAAAAAAATAGGGATTCGTTATAAAAAATAAGCATTATCTATAAATATACACATCTAGCCATATATGGAGCTTCCTATGTAATAAATGAAATATCAAAAAATCCCATTATTTAATTTAGTGTACTAATTTTTAAATAAATATGTATCTGCATCGAATCTTTTCATTCGCGAGGAGCTGGATGAGAGGAAACTCTCATGTCCGGTTCTGTAGTAGAGATGTGATTAAGAAAAAACCATCAACTATAACCCTAAAAGAACTAGATTTCGTAAGCACCATAGAGGAAGAATGAAGGGAATATCTTGTCGGGGCAATCGTATTTGTTTCGGCAGATACGCTCTTCAGGCACTTGAACCCGCTTGGATCACAGCTAGACAAATAGAAGCAGGGCGAAGAGCAATGACACGATATGCGCGTCGTGGTGGAAAAATATGGGTACGTATATTTCCAGACAAACCTGTTACAGTAAGACCTACGGAAACACGTATGGGGTCGGGGAAAGGATCTCCCGAATATTGGGTATCCGTTGTTAAACCAGGCCGAATACTTTATGAAATGAGTGGAGTATCAGAAACTGTAGCCAGAGCAGCTATTGAGATAGCTGCGTGCAAAATGCCTATACGAACTCAATTTATTATTTCAGGATAGGGATATAGAACTAAAGATAAACAAAAGGGGTATTGAGAATGAAAAAACAACTGCGGGTTTATTTATTTCTAGACAAACACTATTTCTTTTTTCCTCATTCTTTGCATTGAAATAACAGATTCAAATAAAAATGATATGATTCAACCTCAGACCCTTTTGAATGTAGCAGATAACAGCGGAGCCCGAGAATTGATGTGTATTCGAATCATAGGATCTGGTAATCATCGATATGCTCATATTGGTGACATTATTGTTGCTGTAATCAAAGAAGCAGTGCCCAATATGCCTCTAGAAAGATCAGAAGTAATTAGAGCTGTAATTGTACGTACATGTAAAGAACTCAAACGTGACAACGGTATGATAATACGATATGATGACAATGCTGCGGTTGTCATTGATCAAGAAGGAAATCCAAAGGGAACTCGAGTTTTTGGCGCGATTGCTCGGGAATTGAGACAGTTGAATTTTACTAAAATAGTTTCATTAGCTCCTGAAGTATTATAAATACTAGTAGATGAAACTATGATATAGTTATAGTAGGATATCTGAAATGGATTAAATTAGTAGATTGTGTTTCACGCATATACTTTTACTAATTAATAATTGAAATTGAATAATTCAAAATAAAAAAACATGCTGATTATATCAAAATTAAGAAGCACCAATAATTAGAATTCGTCATGGGCAGAGACGTTATTGCTGATATAATAACTTGTATAAGAAATGCTGACATGAGTAAAAATGGAACGGTTCGAATAGCATCTACGGAGAGCACCGAAAACATTTTCCAAATACTCCTACGAGAAGGTTTTATTGAAAACGTTCGGAAACATCAGGAAAGTAACAAAGATTTCTTGGTTTCAACCTTGCGCCATAGAAGGACTAGGAAAAGAATATATAGAACTATTTTAAAACGTATCAGTCGACCCGGTCTACGAATCTATTCCAACTATCAAAAAATTCCTAAGATTTTAGGTGGAATGGGAATTGTAATTCTTTCCACTTCTCGAGGCATAATGACAGATCGAGAAGCTAGACTAGAAAAAATTGGAGGAGAAATTTTGTGCTATATATGGTGATCTTCCCCCGGTATCAAAAATTGATTCATGAAGGTTTAATTACTGAATCACTTCCCAACGGTCCGAGTCCTTTTAGATAATGAAGAGAAATTTTGTGCTATATATAGTGATCTTCCCCCGGTATCAAAAATTGATTCATGAAGGTTTAATTACTGAATCACTTCCCAACGGTCCGAGTCCTTTTAGATAATGAAGATCTAATTCTAGGTTATATTTCATAGAGGATCCGACGCAGTTTGATACCGATACTGCCGGGAAATAGAGTCAAAATCGAAATAAGTCAGTATGATTCAACTAGAGAACGTATAATTTATAGACTCCGCAACAAGGATTCGAGCGATTAGATGATTTTTGAAAAGATTCCTTTGGTGAGAGATACAACTCGAAGTTAAAAAATAAAATACAAGAGACTTATTTTCTTCCAAGGAATAGATTCAAAATTCAAGTAAGGAGTGAGAAATATGAAAATAAGAGCTTCCGTTCGTAAAATTTGTGAAAAATGTCGACTGATCCGTAGGCACGGACGAATTTTAGTGATTTGTTCCAATCCGAGACATAAACAGAGACAAGGATAATCTTTCTTTTATAAAATTTCTCAAAGAAAAAAGGGCCATGTAAAAATAAAGGATCCGCTTTAACATGAAATGGATATCTCCGTATCTTTCTGTATATTTCTGATTCATATTTATGAGATGAAAAAATATGATAAAACCTATACCAAAAATTGGTTCGCGTAGGAATGGACGTATTGGTTCACGTAAGAATGGACGTAGAATTCCAAAGGGAGTTATTCATGTTCAAGCAAGTTTCAACAATACTATTGTAACTGTTACAGATGTACGAGGTCGGGTGGTTTCTTGGGCCTCAGCCGGTACTTCTGGATTCAAAGGCACAAGAAGAAAGACACCCTATGCTGCTCAAGCCGCTGCCTCAAACGCTATTCATACTGTAGTGGATCAGGGTATGCAACGAGCAGAAGTTATGATAAAGGGTCCTGGTCTCGGAAGAGACGCAGCATTACGAGCCATTCGTAGAAGTGGTATACTATTAAGTTTCGTACGTGATGTAACACCTATGCCACATAATGGATGTCGACCTCCTAAAAAAAGACGTGTGTAAAAATAAGAATTAAACGGATTGCAAGAGAAATAAATGATTCAATGATCTGATCAAATAATAATATTTAGTATGGTTCGAGAGGA